TCTGTTTATAAACCCTATAGATTAAAAGATTAAAATGAAATTGGACTCTGTCGAGTGACTCCAATCAAGCAGAATCCAATTTTGATACAACGCAATTCAAAAATCTCTCAAAATAGAGGAGGGCGGGGAAAAACTTATTAGATACCATTGACTCCGGTATCTAATAAGTTCTACCTACTATTGGATTTGAACCAATGACTACTGCCGTATGAAAGCAATACTCTAACCACTGAGTTAAGTAGGTCAGTTATCATCCCAAAGGGAACTCGCCCTATCGCTGGATTATAAATATCATATTGCTTATAAGCAATAATAATCTAAACAATATCACTCCAAAATTTAGTATGTTGAATCGTAGAATATTCATCTTGACAACCAATTATATACATGATAAAATATGCAGCACGAGCATTAAGGGCTATAGCTCAGTTGGTAGAGCACCTCGTTTACACGCGCGCCAGTGTTTTTCGGGGGAGTTCGTCATACAATCCACAAAATGGATCTTATTGAGAAATCGATGTCTTACTCCATAACTTTAACTTTGAGGGAACAACAGCCTGACAAATGACTCAGTCCGATTTGGCATTTAGGTACCAAACAGACTCCACGTTGATTTGAGATATTGATAGGGTGAATACCAGTACATTCAATGCTAGGCATAATGAGTATAAGGTCCTCAAAAAACCTCTTTTCGTCCTATGAATTTTAAGGTGTATGAAGTTTCATATTTTATTTTTTAAGCCGAACGATAGAGACTTCATTTAACTTAAAACGATCTAGGCCAGAGGCAGACCTATGTCAAGATAACCCCACCCCCTGAAACACTTTGGTAGTGCTCCTGGATCTGAATCCCAAATAATGAATCAGAGCACATGGAGCCATCTCCTTATCTTTTTTTTTTCGGTCAAGAACAAAGATGGCAGATTTGCTATATTTCTATTAGTTAATGAAAGAGCCCAATGCAAAAAAATGCATGTTGGGTCTTTGAAACAGTTCAGATCATTTTGATAATAATAAGTTTGGTCTGTTTTACCGAGAAGGTCTACGGTTCGAGTCCGTATAGCCCTACAGCCCCAGAAAATGAAAATTGGAAATATCAAATTGCATAATTTTCATTTGTTCATTCTTGTTTGTTGCTGGTAACTCGCTGGGTGGTTCAGCGAAACCCAATTTTTCCTAGAAACGAAACTAACTCATATCATAGGCATCGTTTAAAGCAGAACAGAAAACTGAAAGAAAAACGTATTGCAAGAGATCGAATCGATCCTTTTCCAATCGTGGATAAACTTCGGTCATTAATCTTGGGGAGGAAATTCCTATGGAATTTTCCTGTCCACAATCAAAGAAGTTAAGTTATTGATACTCCTTTTCACCTACCCTTACAAATCAAATGAATTTCAAAAGTAAAAATCATGACACAAGTCTGGTGAAAAACCACAAGGAGTTTTTTTCACATAGATCTAGGGAATAAGCCAACGTATTTGTGTACAAGCTACAGTTAAAAACTAATCCCTTTAGTAAGTTTCCTTGTCAACAATATAAAATAAGCTTGTTTTGTATTCGATCAAGAGAAAACCCCACCCAGATTCTAATAAACGGAATATACCAACACTAAGATTAAGATATTCGATGAGATAGAAATACTTATCTATTCGCTTCCGTTTTCATATTTGTTCTATATCTAAATCACTAATAAAAAAACAACAAAAAGACCCCACGATTCTATTCCTAAAGGTCCTAAAGGAATATATATCTAAAAAATCTAATTTTTCTCAAAAAAATTTTCAAATAATCAAAAGAATAAGCAGTTCTACATTCGTAAAATACAAAATAAGAATTATTTAGAAGTCACTTTCTTTAGCAAGAATCCTGGGCGAAGACAAGATAATTTGTCGAAGCGTAACATATAAAGTTATACTAACTAAAGAAATTAAATAAAACCGGACGAAAAAATTAAGTAGATCTGGAAATAGGATCCCCGCCAAGTCAGTCGATAAATCTGCAAATGAGATGAGATATGTCTCGCAATAATCAAAGGAAACTAGATGGTTTCGTCAAAATAAATTCTTGTTTTGACTAAACAATTATGGGTGACTTTACAACTGCAATTCGAATCGACCAAGCCCGTATATTTCATAGGAGTGCATCTATGTTTTTGTTTTTGCTTTACGAATATGATATTTTTGGGGCATTTCTGATAATATCAAGTCTCATCCCTATATTTGGCATTTTGCATTTCCGGGATTTTAGCTCCGATTAGGAAAGGGCCGGAGAAACTCTCTAGTTATGAATCGGGTATAGAACCAATGGGCGACGCTTGGTTACAATTTCGAATCCGGTATTATATGTTTGCGCTAGTTTTTGATATTGAAACGATTTTTATTTATCCATGGGCAATGAGTTTCGATGTATTGGGTATATCCGTATTTATAGAAGCTTTTATTTTCATACTTATCTTAATTGTTGGTTTAGTTTATGCATGGCGAAAGGGAGCATTGGA